GTCCCCATAGCTTAACAACAAAGCGTGGCACTGAAGATGCCAAGACGGCTGTCACACCACACCTGGGGACAAAAGACTTAGTCCTAACCTTACCGTTAATTTTCGCTAAACATATACATGCAAGTATCCGCACCCCAGTGTAAATGCCCTTAACCTCTTAATAAGACAAAAGGAGCGGGCATCAGGCACACCCAGTCGTAGCCCAAGACGCCTTGCTTAGCCACACCCCCACGGGTATTCAGCAGTAATTAACATTAAGCAATAAGTGAAAACTTGACTTAGTTATAGCGACCCCCTAGGGTTGGTAAATCTTGTGCCAGCCACCGCGGTCACACAAGGAACCCAAATTAACTGATTATACGGCGTAAAGCGTGGCATTATATTATCACGGAAACTAAGATCAAAATGCAACCGAGCTGTCATAAGCACATGATGCACTTAGGACCTCCCTTAAGACGATCTCAGTACCCCATGGCTTACTACACCCACGAAAGCTAAGACCCAAACTGGGATTAGATACCCCACTATGCTTAGCCCTAAATCCCGATGCTTACCCCACCAAAGCATCCGCCTGAGAACTACGAGCACAAACGCTTAAAACTCTAAGGACTTGGCGGTGCCCCAAACCCACCTAGAGGAGCCTGTTCTATAATCGATAACCCACGATACACCCGACCATTCCTTGCCAAGGCAGCCTACATACCGCCGTCGCCAGCTCACCTCCTTTGAGAGCAAAACAGTGAGCACAATAGCCCACTAAGCCCACTAAGCTCGCTAGCAAGACAGGTCAAGGTATAGCCCATGGAATGGAAGAAATGGGCTACATTTTCTAGCATAGAAAACACGGAAGGAAGCGTGAAACCCCTTCCAGAAGGCGGATTTAGCAGTAAAGCAGAACAATGAAGTCTACTTTAAGCTGGCTCTGAGGCACGTACATACCGCCCGTCACCCTCCTCGCAAGCTACAACCCTCTATAACTCAATACACCACCCCAGCTGAAGATGAGGTAAGTCGTAACAAGGTAAGTGTACCGGAAGGTGTACTTAGCATACCAAGACGTAGCTATAACAGAAAGCATTCAGCTTACACCTGAAAGATATCTGCCACCCACCAGATCGTCTTGAAGCCCGTACTAGCTCGACCACACCAACCAAAATAAACTCAACAAACCCACTCCATCACCTAAACCAAAACATTCTCTAAACCCAGTATAGGCGATAGAAAAGGACCCTTCCCCCCGACGCAATAGTTAATCCGTACCGTAAGGGAAAGCTGAAATAATAATGAAAAACCAAGCAGCAAACAGCAAAGATAGACCCTTGTACCTTTTGCATCATGATCTAGCAAGAATAACCAAGCAAAAAGGACTTAAGCTTGTCTCCCCGAAACCCAAGCGAGCTACTTGCAAGCAGCTATTTGAGCAAACCCGTCTCTGTTGCAAAAGAGTGGGATGACTTGCTAGTAGAGGTGAAAAGCCAACCGAGCTGGGTGATAGCTGGTTACCTGTGAAACGAATCTAAGTTCTCCCTTGGATGCTCCCCCTGGACACTAAACCCAACCCACATGTAGCAACCAAAAGATACTTAAAGGAGGTACAGCTCCTTTAAAAAAGATTACAATCTCCTTTAGAGGATAACTACTGAAACTTACTCTCAACATACTGTAGGCCTTCAAGCAGCCACCAATAAAGAGTGCGTCAAAGCTCTACACATAAAAATACAAGTACAACATGACTCCCTTTCACATTAACAGGTTAACCTATCACAATAGGAGAATTAATGCTAGAATGAGTAACTAGGGACTTCCCCTCTTCAGCGCAAACTTACATCCCCACATTATTAACAAACCCCCATTATAATATTTTAACTGCAACAAGACTAAATATTACACCCAATTGTTACCCCAACTCTGGAGCGCCCAATTAGAATGATTAAAATCTGTAAAAGGAACTAGGCAAACTCAGAGCCCGACTGTTTACCAAAAACATAGCCTCAGCCAGCCAAGTATTGAAGGTGATGCCTGCCCAGTGACATACGTTCAACGGCCGCGGTATCCTAACCGTGCGAAGGTAGCGCAATCAATTGTCCCATAAATCGAGACTTGTATGAATGGCTAAACGAGGTTCTAACTGTCTCTTACAGATAATCAGTGAAATTGATCTCCCTGTGCAAAAGCAGGGATAACTACACAAGACGAGAAGACCCTGTGGAACTTCAAAATCAACGGCCACCACATTCCTAACCCAAGCCTACTAGGCTCACTACAAATACTCACTGGCCCGTATTTTTCGGTTGGGGCGACCTTGGAGAAAAACAAACCCTCCAAAAACAAGACCACACCTCTTAATCAAGAGCAACCCCTCAACGTACTAACAGTAACCAGACCCAATACATTTGACTAATGAACCAAGCTACCCCAGGGATAACAGCGCAATCTCCTCCAAGAGCCCACATCGACGAGGAGGTTTACGACCTCGATGTTGGATCAGGACATCCTAATGGTGCAGCCGCTATTAAGGGTTCGTTTGTTCAACGATTAACAGTCCTACGTGATCTGAGTTCAGACCGGAGCAATCCAGGTCGGTTTCTATCTGTGATAAACTTCCTCCAGTACGAAAGGACCGAGAAAGTGGGGCCAATACCACAAGCACGCCCTCCTACAAGTAATGAATTCAACTAAATTACTAAAAAGCTACTCAACCCTACTCCTAGAAAAGGACCGCTAGTGTGGCAGAGCCCGGCAAATGCAAAAGGCTTAAACCCTTTACGCAGAGGTTCAAATCCTCTCCCTAGCCCCCATGATACTACAACCTCCTATCCTAACATACCTCGTTATATCTTTATCCTACGCCATTCCAATTCTAATTGCAGTAGCCTTTCTAACATTAGTAGAACGAAAAGTCCTAAGCTACATACAAGCACGAAAAGGTCCAAACATTGTAGGCCCCTTCGGCCTACTTCAACCAGTAGCGGACGGGATCAAACTATTCATCAAAGAACCCATCCGCCCATCCACTTCATCCCCATTCCTCTTCATCATAACCCCCATGCTAGCCCTTCTCCTAGCAATCACCATCTGAATTCCCCTTCCCCTCCCCTTCTCCCTCACCGATTTAAACCTAGGCCTTCTATTTCTCGTAGCTATATCAAGCCTAGCCGTATACTCAATCCTATGATCAGGTTGAGCCTCCAACTCAAAATACGCCCTAATCGGTGCCCTACGAGCAGTAGCGCAGACAATCTCATACGAAGTAACACTAGCCATCATTCTCTTATCTGTAATCATACTAAGTGGAAATTACACCCTAAACACTCTTTCCACCACCCAAGAACCACTATATCTAATCTTCTCCTCCTGGCCCCTTGCAATAATATGATACATTTCAACTCTCGCCGAAACAAACCGCGCCCCATTCGATCTCACGGAAGGAGAATCCGAATTGGTATCGGGCTTCAATGTAGAATACGCTGCAGGGCCATTCGCCCTCTTCTTCCTAGCCGAATACGCAAACATCATACTAATAAATACACTAACAACCATTTTATTTCTAAACCCCAGCATACTAAACCTACCCCAAGAGCTATTCCCAATAGCCCTGGCAACAAAAATTCTACTCCTCTCCTCAGGCTTCCTATGAATCCGCGCCTCCTACCCACGATTTCGATACGACCAACTCATACACCTTCTCTGAAAAAACTTCCTCCCACTAACCCTAGCACTATGCCTCTGACACACTAGCATACCAATTTGCTACGCAGGCTTGCCCCCTTACTTAAGGAAATGTGCCTGAACACTTAAAGGGTCACTATGATAAAGTGAACATAGAGGTATACCAGCCCTCTCATTTCCTAAGAAAGGCTTAGAAAAGTAGGATTCGAACCTACACAAGAGAGATCAAAACTCCCCATACTTCCCTTATATTATTTCCTAGTAGGGTCAGCTAAAAAAGCTATCGGGCCCATACCCCGAAAATGATGGTTTAACCCCTTCTCCTGCTAATGAATCCACACACAAAACTAATCTCCTTCCTAAGCCTACTCTTAGGGACAACTATCACAATTTCAAGTAACCATTGAATAATAGCTTGAACTGGATTAGAAATCAACACCCTCGCTATTATCCCACTCATCGCAAAATCCCACCACCCACGAGCCATCGAAGCCTCAATCAAATATTTCCTAGTACAAGCAGCTGCTTCAGCCCTAGTTCTATTCTCAAGCACAACCAATGCATGATTCACAGGACAATGAGACATTACCCAACTAACCCACCCAACAGCATGTCTGCTGCTAACAATATCAATTGCAATAAAACTCGGACTAGTCCCATTCCACTTCTGATTCCCAGAAGTACTCCAAGGCTCATCCCTAACCACCGCCCTTATATTATCCACAATAATAAAATTCCCCCCAATCACTATCCTTTTCTTAACCTCTCACTCCTTAAACCCAACCTTACTGATCACCATGGCTATCGCCTCAGCAGCCCTGGGGGGCTGAATAGGACTAAACCAAACACAAATTCGAAAAATCCTAGCTTTCTCATCCATCTCCCACCTTGGCTGAATAACCATTATCATCATCTACAACCCGAAACTAACTCTAATAACCTTCTACCTATATTCATTAATAACTATTACCGTATTCCTAACCCTTAACACAACCAAAGTAACAAAAATATCAACAATAATAATCTCATGAACAAAAACCCCCATACTAAATGCAACTCTAATGCTCACCCTACTCTCACTAGCAGGGCTCCCCCCACTCACAGGCTTCCTACCCAAATGACTCATTATTCAAGAACTCACTAAACAAGAAATAACCACAGCAGCCACAATCATTACCATATTATCGCTACTAGGACTATTCTTCTACCTACGCCTCGCATACTACTCAACAATCACACTCCCCCCAAACTCCACAAATCACATAAAACAATGACACGCCAATAAGCCAACAAACACCCTAATCGCTCTACTTACCTCCTTGTCAGCCTCACTCCTACCACTCTCACCCATAATTCTCACCACTATCTAGAAACTTAGGATTACCCAAACCGAAGGCCTTCAAAGCCTTAAACAAGAGTTGAACCCTCTTAGTTTCTGCTAAGACCCGCAGGACACTAACCTGCATCTACTGAATGCAACTCAGATACTTTAATTAAGCTAGGGCCTTTCACTAGACAGATGGGCTTCGATCCCATAAAACCCTAGTTAACAGCTAGATGCCCAAACCAACAGGCTTCCGTCTACCAGGCCCTGGTACACTTTCAATGCACATCAATGAGCTTGCAACTCACCATGAATTTCACTACAGAGCCGATAAGAAGAGGAATTAAACCTCTGTAAAAAGGACTACAGCCTAACGCTTTAACACTCAGCCATCTTACCTGTGACCTTCATCAACCGATGATTATTCTCAACCAACCACAAAGACATCGGCACTCTATACCTGATCTTCGGCGCATGAGCAGGTATAGTCGGTACCGCCCTCAGCCTACTTATCCGCGCAGAACTAGGCCAACCAGGAACTTTACTGGGTGACGACCAAATCTACAACGTAATCGTCACTGCCCATGCCTTCGTAATAATCTTTTTCATAGTAATACCAATCATAATTGGAGGTTTCGGCAACTGACTAGTCCCACTCATAATCGGTGCACCTGACATAGCATTCCCCCGCATAAACAACATAAGCTTTTGACTACTACCCCCCTCATTCCTACTCCTTCTCGCCTCCTCTACAGTAGAAGCTGGAGCAGGCACAGGATGAACTGTCTACCCACCTCTAGCCGGCAACCTAGCCCATGCTGGAGCCTCAGTAGACCTAGCTATTTTTTCCCTTCACTTAGCGGGTGTATCTTCCATCTTAGGCGCAATCAACTTCATCACAACCGCCATCAACATAAAACCCCCCGCCCTCTCACAGTACCAAACACCCTTATTTGTGTGATCCGTACTTATCACTGCCGTCCTACTACTCCTATCACTTCCAGTTCTCGCTGCTGGTATCACCATACTACTAACAGACCGAAACCTAAATACCACATTCTTCGACCCCGCTGGAGGAGGCGACCCAGTCCTATACCAACATCTATTTTGATTCTTCGGCCACCCAGAAGTTTACATTTTAATTCTACCAGGTTTCGGAATCATCTCACATGTAGTAACATACTATGCGGGCAAAAAAGAACCATTCGGCTACATAGGAATAGTATGAGCCATATTATCAATTGGATTCCTAGGCTTTATCGTCTGAGCCCACCACATATTCACCGTAGGAATAGACGTAGACACCCGAGCATACTTCACATCCGCCACTATAATCATTGCCATCCCAACTGGTATTAAAGTATTCAGCTGACTAGCTACACTGCATGGTGGTACAATCAAATGAGATCCACCAATACTATGAGCTCTAGGCTTCATCTTCCTCTTCACCATCGGAGGACTCACAGGCATCGTCCTAGCAAACTCCTCACTAGACATCGCCCTACACGACACATACTACGTAGTTGCACACTTCCACTATGTTCTCTCAATAGGAGCCGTCTTCGCCATCCTAGCAGGATTTACCCACTGATTTCCACTATTCACAGGATATACCCTACACCCCACATGAGCCAAAGCTCACTTCGGAGTTATATTCACAGGTGTAAACTTAACCTTTTTCCCACAACACTTCTTAGGCTTAGCCGGGATGCCACGACGATACTCGGACTATCCGGACGCATACACCCTATGAAACACTGTATCCTCCATCGGCTCCCTAATCTCAATAACAGCTGTAATCATAATGATATTCATCATTTGAGAAGCATTCGCCTCAAAGCGCCCAATCCTGCAACCAGAACTGACAGCAACCAACATTGAATGAATCCACGGTTGCCCACCACCATACCACACCTTTGAAGAACCAGCTTTCGTCCAAGTTCAAGAAAGGAAGGAATCGAACCCTCATATGCTGGTTTCAAGCCAACCGCATCAAACCACTCATGCTTCTTTCTCATGAGACGTTAGTAAACCTATTACATAGCCTTGTCAAGTCTAAATCACAGGTGAAAACCCTGTACATCTCACATGGCCAACCACTCACAATTCGGATTCCAAGACGCTTCTTCCCCAATCATAGAAGAACTTATCGAATTCCACGACCACGCTCTCATAGTCGCACTGGCAATTTGCAGTTTAGTCCTCTACCTCCTAGCTCTCATACTAATAGAAAAACTATCCTCAAACACCGTAGATGCCCAAGAAGTCGAATTAATCTGAACAATCCTACCAGCCATCGTTCTCATTCTCCTTGCCCTTCCATCCTTACAGATCCTCTACATGATAGACGAAATCGACGAGCCCGACTTAACCCTAAAAGCCATCGGACACCAATGATACTGAACTTACGAGTACACAGACTTCAAAGATTTAACATTTGACTCCTACATAATCCCCACAGCTGAACTTCCAACAGGACACTTCCGACTCCTAGAAGTTGACCACCGAGTTGTCATCCCCATAGAATCCCCCATCCGCATCATCGTTACTGCTGGAGACGTATTACACTCCTGAGCAATCCCCTCCCTTGGAGTAAAAACCGATGCCATTCCAGGACGGCTAAACCAAACATCATTCATCACCACCCGACCAGGAATCTTCTACGGCCAATGTTCCGAAATCTGCGGGGCCAACCATAGCTACATACCAATCGTAGTAGAATCTGCCCCACTCACCCACTTTGAAAACTGATCCTCATTACTATCATCTTAATCATTAAGAAGCTATGCATCAGCACTAGCCTTTTAAGCTAGAGAAAGAGGACCACCACCCCTCCTTAATGATATGCCACAACTCAACCCAAACCCATGATTTTTCATTATACTAATATCATGAATGACCTTCGCACTTATCATCCAACCAAAACTGCTTACATTTACTCACACTAACCAACCCTACAACAAAACCTACACAACTACTAAACTCACCCACTGAATCTGACCATGAACCTAAGCTTCTTCGACCAATTCACCAGCCCGTGCCTCCTAGGAATCCCACTAATCCTACTCTCAACACTCTTCCCTGCCCTACTACTTCCCTCCCCAGATAACCGATGAATCACCAACCGACTCTCCACCCTCCAAACATGATTCTCTCACCTGATCACTAAACAGCTCATAATACCACTGAACAAAAAAGGCCACAAATGAGCCTTAATCCTAACATCATTAATAATATATCTCCTCATAATCAATCTACTCGGCCTACTCCCTTACACCTTCACTCCAACTACCCAATTGTCCATAAACATGGCATTAGCTTTCCCACTCTGACTTGCCACCCTACTTACGGGCCTACGAAACCAACCCTCAGCTTCCCTAGGCCATCTCCTACCAGAAGGCACTCCAACACCACTAATCCCAGCCCTAATCATAATTGAAACCACCAGCTTACTCATCCGCCCACTCGCTCTAGGAGTCCGCCTCACAGCAAATCTCACAGCAGGTCATCTCCTAATCCAATTAATTTCAACAGCCACAACTGCCTTACTCCCCATTATCCCAACTGTCTCCATCCTAACAGCATCAATTCTACTCCTACTCACCATCCTAGAAGTAGCTGTCGCCATAATCCAAGCATACGTCTTTGTCCTCCTACTAAGCCTATACTTACAAGAAAATATCTAATGGCCCACCAAGCACACTCCTATCACATAGTAGACCCCAGCCCATGACCTATCTTTGGGGCAGCAGCTGCTCTACTCACTACCTCCGGACTAATCATGTGATTTCACTACAACTCCTCCAAACTCCTAACCTTAGGCCTCTTATCCATAGGCCTAGTCATACTCCAATGATGACGAGATATCGTACGAGAAAGCACATTCCAAGGACACCACACCCCCACAGTCCAAAAAGGCCTACGATACGGAATAATCCTATTTATCACATCAGAAGCATTTTTCTTCCTAGGCTTCTTCTGGGCATTCTTCCACTCCAGCTTAGTCCCTACCCCAGAACTAGGTGGACAATGACCACCCACAGGAATCAAACCCCTTAACCCCCTAGAAGTTCCCCTACTAAACACAGCTATCCTACTAGCCTCAGGTGTCACCGTAACATGAGCACACCACAGCATCACAGAGGCCAACCGAAAACAAGCAATCCATGCACTAACCCTGACAATTCTACTAGGCTTTTACTTCACAGCGCTCCAAGCAGCAGAGTACTATGAAGCCTCATTCTCAATTGCCGACGGAGTATATGGCTCAACATTTTTCGTCGCCACAGGATTCCATGGACTCCATGTAATCATCGGATCCTCTTTCCTATCAATCTGCCTACTACGTCTAATTAAATACCATTTCACACCCAACCACCACTTCGGGTTTGAAGCAGCAGCCTGATACTGACATTTCGTAGACGTCATCTGATTATTCCTCTATATAACCATCTACTGATGAGGATCTTGCTCTTCTAGTATAATAATTACAATTGACTTCCAATCTCTAAAATCTGGTATAACCCCAGAGAAGGGCAATCAACATAATTATATTTATACTCTTACTGTCACTCACTTTAAGCATCATCCTAACTACCCTAAATTTCTGACTAGCCCAAATAAACCCCGACTCAGAAAAACTATCCCCATACGAATGCGGCTTCGACCCCCTCGGATCAGCACGACTACCATTCTCAATCCGATTCTTCCTCAGTAGCAATCCTATTCCTACTATTCGATCTAGAAATTGCACTATTACTTCCCCTCCCGTGGGCTATCCAACTTCAATCCCCTGTTTCTACCTTAACTTGAGCCTCCACCATCATTATCTTGCTCACACTAGGACTGATCTACGAATGAATGCAAGGCGGCCTAGAATGAGCAGAATAAACCAAAGAGAGTTAGTCTAACAAAAAGACAGTTGATTTCGGCTCAACAAACCATAGACCAACCCTATGACTCTCTTTATGTCCCTCCTACACCTAAGTTTCTACTCAGCTTTCACCCTAAGTAGCCTAGGACTTGCCTTCCATCGAACCCACCTAATCTCAGCCCTACTCTGCCTAGAAAGTATGATATTATCCTTATACATAACCCTGTCAATCTGACCAGTCGAAAATCAAGTAACATCCCCCACCCTAATGCCAGTACTCATACTAGCATTCTCAGCCTGCGAAGCAGGCACGGGCCTAGCAATATTAGTAGCCTCCACACGAACCCACGGCTCCGATCACCTCCACAACCTAAACCTTCTACAATGCTAAAAGTCATCTTACCAACAATTATACTCCTCCCAACAACCCTCCTATCCCCCGCAAAATCGCTATGAACCAACACTACCGCATATAGCCTCCTAATCGCCTTTATTAGCTTGCAATGACTCACCCCCACCTACTACCCACACAAGAACTTAACCCAATGAACCGGCATTGATCAAATCTCATCACCCCTACTGGTATTATCCTGCTGATTACTTCCCCTTATAATCATAGCAAGCCAAAATCATCTACAACAAGAGCCCCTAACACGAAAGCGAATCTTCATCACATCTCTAATCACCATTCAACCATTTATCATTTTAGCCTTCTCAACCACAGAATTGATACTATTCTACATTTCATTCGAAGCAACCTTAATCCCAACACTAATTCTAATCACACGATGAGGAAACCAACCCGAACGATTAAGTGCCGGCATCTACCTGTTATTCTACACCCTAACCAGCTCCCTACCCCTACTAATTGCTATCCTACACCTGCACACACAAACCGGCACCCTACACCTCATAATACTAGAACTAACCACCCCCGCCCCTACCACCCCCTGAACCAACTCCCTATCAAGCTTTGCCCTACTAACAGCATTCATAGTAAAATCCCCCCTATACGGACTCCACTTATGGCTACCCAAAGCTCACGTTGAAGCCCCAATCGCAGGATCTATACTACTAGCTGCCCTTCTCCTAAAACTGGGAGGCTATGGCATTATACGAATTACCGTACTAATAAACCCCTCCCTAAACAACTTACACTACCCATTCCTCACTCTAGCTCTATGAGGTGCACTAATAACCAGCTCAATCTGCTTACGCCAAACAGACCTAAAATCCCTCATTGCCTACTCATCCGTAAGCCACATAGGCTTAGTCATTGCTGCAAGCATAATCCAAACCCACTGATCATTCACAGGCGCAATAATCCTCATAATCTCCCACGGATTAACTTCCTCAATATTATTCTGCCTAGCTAACACAAACTACGAACGAACACACAGCCGAATTCTCCTCCTAACACGAGGCTTACAGCCCCTCCTACCCCTAATATCTACCTGATGACTACTAGCCAACTTAACAAACATAGCACTCCCTCCAACTACAAACCTCATAGCAGAACTAACTATTATAATCGCACTATTTAACTGATCCTCCTTCACAATCATCCTCACCGGAATCGCAACTCTACTAACTGCTTCATACACTCTATACATACTCCTAATAACTCAACGAGGAACACTACCAACCCACATCACATCCATCCAAAACTCAAGCACACGCGAACATTTACTAATGACCCTCCACATTCTCCCTCTACTTCTACTAATCCTAAAACCACAACTAATTTCAGGAGTCATCTCATGCAAGTATAGTTTTAACCCAAACATTAGACTGTGATTCTAAAAATAGAAGTTAAACCCTTCTTACCTGCCGAGGGGTGGTTCAACCAACAAGAACTGCTAATTCTTGCATCTGAGTCTAAAACCTCAGCCCCCTTACTTTTAAAGGATAACAGCAATCCACTGGTCTTAGGAACCACCCATCTTGGTGCAAATCCAAGTAAAAGTAGTGGAAACCATCCTACTCCTTAACACCTCAATACTTCTTACCCTAACCATTATCATCACACCAATCTTACTCCCCTTTCTCTCAAAAAACTATAAAAACTCCCCAGCCACCATTACCCGCACCATTAAAACTGCTTTTCTGACCAGCCTAGTACCAATAATAATTTTCATACACTCCAACGCAGAAAACATCACTTCCCATTGAGAATGAAAATTCATCATAAACTTTAAAACACCAATCAGCCTCAAAATAGACCAATACTCCATAATATTCTTTCCCATCGCACTATTCGTAACATGATCGATCCTACAATTTGCAACCTGATACATAGCCTCAGAGCCACACATCACAAAATTCTTCTCATACCTCTTAATATTTCTAATCGCCATACTAACCCTAACCATCGCCAACAACATATTCCTCCTATTTATTGGCTGAGAAGGAGTCGGAATCATATCCTTTCTCCTAATCGGCTGGTGACAAGGACGTGCAGAAGCAAATACCGCTGCACTCCAAGCCGTCCTTTACAATCGAATCGGAGACATTGGCCTCATCCTAAGCATAGCATGACTTGCTTCAACCCTAAACACATGAGAAATCCAACAAACATTCTCCACTACCCACACTCCAACACTTCCCCTATTGGGCCTCATCCTTGCCGCCACTGGCAAATCAGCCCAATTCGGCTTACACCCATGACTACCAGCTGCCATAGAAGGCCCAACCCCAGTCTCCGCTTTACTACACTCCAGCACCATAGTAGTAGCTGGGATTTTCCTACTTATCCGCACACACCCAATACTTACAAACAATCAAACCGCCCTTACCACATGCCTATGTCTTGGAGCCCTATCCACCTTATTCGCCGCCACATGCGCAATAACACAGAACGACATCAAAAAAATCATTGCTTTTTCTACATCCAGCCAACTAGAGCTCATAATAGTCACTATTGGACTAAACCTCCCCCAACTGGCCTTCCTACACATCTCAACACATGCCTTCTTCAAAGCCATACTCTTCCTCTGCTCCGGATCAATCATCCACAACCTCAGTGGTGAGCAAGACATCCGAAAAATAGGAGGACTACAAAAAATACTCCCCATAACCACCGCCTGTCTAACCATCGGTAACCTAGCCTTAATAGGAACCCCCTTCTTGGCAGGGTTTTACTCAAAAGACTTAATTATCGAAAGCCTAAACACCTCATACCTAAACACCTGAGCACTCACACTAACCCTTCTAGCCACAACATTCACTGCAACCTATACACTACGCATAACACTAATAGTCCAAACAGGATTCACTCGAGCAATACCACTTATACCAATAAACGAAAACAACCAAACAATTACCAACCCAATCACCCGCCTCGCCCTAGGTAGCATCACAGCAGGCCTACTCATCACAACCTACATCGCCCCAACAAAAACCCCTCCAATAACCATACCAACCATCACAAAAACCGCAGCCATTATCGTTACAACCCTGGGCATTATCCTAGCCCTAGAACTTTCCAACATAACCCACACCATAACCCAACCAAAACAAAACACCCTCACAAATTTCTCCTCTACCCTAGGCTACTTCAACCAACTATCCCACCGCCTTAGCTCCACTAGCCTACTAAACAAAGGACAAAAACTTGCCTCCCACCTAATCGACCTATCCTGGTACAAAAAAATAGGCCCAGAAGGACTTGCCGACCTACAAATAATAGCCTCCAAAACCTCAACCACCCTTCACACAGGACTCATCAAAACCTACCTAGGATCATTTGCCTTATCCATCATTATCGCAATCCTATCAACATAACTCCCTAACCAATGGCCCCAAACCCACGAAAATCCCACCCCCTACTAAAAATAGTCAACAACTCCCTAATCGACCTACCCACTCCCCCAAACATCTCTGCTTGATGAAACTTTGGATCTCTCCTAGGCATTTGCCTAATAACACAAATCCTCACTGGACTATTACTAGCCATACATTACACTGCAGACACAGCCTTAGCCTTTTCATCCGTAGCCCACACCTGTCGAAACGTCCAATACGGCTGACTAATCCGCAACCTACATGCAAACGGAGCCTCATTCTTCTTCATCTGCATCTACCTGCACATTGGACGAGGGTTCTACTACGGCTCCTACCTGTACAAAGAAACCTGAAACACTGGAATCATCCTTCTCCTAACCTTAATAGCAACTGCCTTCGTAGGATATGTCCTCCCATGGGGACAGATATCATTCTGAGGTGCTACAGTCATCACCAACTTATTCTCTGCCATTCCCTACATCGGCCAAACCCTCGTAGAATGAGCATGAGGTGGATTCTCAGTAGACAACCCTACATTAACCCGATTCTTCGCCCTACACTTCCTCTTGCCATTTATAATCGCAGGCCTCACCCTAATCCACCTCACCTTCCTCCACGAATCCGGCTCAAACAATCCCCTAGGCATCGTATCGAACTGTGACAAAATTCCATTCCACCCATACTTCTCGCTAAAAGACATCCTAGGCTTCACCCTAATATTTCTCCCCCTAACAACCTTAGCCCTATTCTCCCCCAACTTACTAGGAGACCCAGAAAACTTCACACCAGCAAACCCACTAATCACACCTCCCCACATCAAGCCAGAATGATACTTCCTATTCGCATATGCCATTCTACGCTCAATCCCCAACAAACTGGGAGGAGTACTAGCCCTAGCCGCCTCAGTACTAGTACTCTTCCTGAGCCCCCTCCTCCACAAATCCAAACAGCGCACAATAACCTTCCGCCCCATCTCCCAAATACTCTTCTGAGCCCTAGTCGCCAACCTTTTTATCCTCACATGAATTGGCAGCCAACCCGTAGAGCACCCATTTATCATCATTGGACAACTAGCCTCCATCACCTACTTCACCATTATCCTACTTCTCTTTCCCCTAACCGGGGCCCTAGAAAATAAAATACTCAACTGCTAAATACTCTAATAGTTTATTTAAAACATTGGTCTTGTAAGCCAAAACTGAAGATTACACCCCTTCTTAGAGTTTTCCCACATAATCAGAAAAAGAGGACTTAAACCTCCATCTCCAACTCCCAAAGCTGGTATTTTATACTAAACTATTCTCTGACCCCCCATCCAACAACCCCCTAAACTGCTCGAATCGCCCCACGAGATAGCCCACGAACCAACTCTAGCACAACAAACAAGGTTAACAGCAACCCCCATCCCGCCACCAAAAACATCCCAACCCCACATGAATAAAACATAGCCACTCCACTAAAATCCAGCCGAACAGCAAACATACCCCCACTATCGACAGTAACAACACCAAGCTTCCACCCCTCAACAAACCCACCAACAACCACTCCCGCAACAAGCACTAGAATAAAACCAACACAGTACCCCACAACACGCCAATCCCCCCAAGCCTCTGGAAATGGGTCAGCCGCCAAAGACACAGAATAGACAAAAACTACCAACATCCCCCCTAAATAGACTATAAACAGTACCAATGACACAAAAGAAATACCCAAACTCAACAACCACCCACACCCCACAACAGAGGCTAACACTAAACCAACCACCCCATAATACGGTGAAGGGTTAGATGCAACAGCCAAACCCCCCAATACAAAACATACTCCCAAAAACAGCACAAAATAAGCCATAGCAATTCTTGCTTGGCTTTTCTCCAAGGCCTGTGACTTGAAAAGCCACCGTTGACACTCTCAACTACAAGAACAACTTCAGTATAGTTACCCCAACACAACCATGCCCCCATACATTAGCGTACCCCCCCTACCCCCCCATGCATTATACGCATGGGTTTTTTACGTCAAATCTCTGAAAATTCCAACCTATGTGTTTCAGTGCATTAACTTATTTACCCCATATACATAACACTCCATGTACTGGATTCTTAAGTATTCAACTTGGACATACCACCCCCAAACACATATCTCCCACAAGGAATGGTCCCTACCATGAACTAAGGAATAACCAACTAAACATGGATATTACATCCTCTCCACCATACCTCCCACAGGGAATTCTACTGTCATGAACTACGGAACAGCCACTATAATTCATACCTAAACCATTACAATGCTACTTTATACATGCCCCTTATTAATAATACGGCAGTGCTTGAACACACACTATGATTGGACGCCGCCCATTACCTGCAATATTTCTAGATGTACACAAGGCAGGTACCAGGTGATTTATTAGTCGAGCACCTCACGTGAAATCAGCAACCCGGTGTATGTAAGATCCTACGTTACTAGCTTCAGGACCATTCTTTCCCCCTACACCCCTAGCCCAACTTGCTCTTTTGCGCCTCTGGTTCCTATGTCAGGGCCATAACTAGGTTAATCCTCTCAACTTGTACTTCACCGATACATCTGGTTGGCTATATATCATCATTTTCGTCCGTGACTCCGGCATAGTAATTTTTTCCTCTTTTGGTTCTCTCTTTTTTTGGGGCGTCTTCAGGCAGCCCCTCCAGTGCACCGAGGTGAATACAATCTAAGACTTGAGCATCACATGCCTAGCGGTCTGCTTGTAGTCCTCAGGAATAACTGAATGAGACGGTTGAAGTATTGGGGGAATCATTTTTACACTGATGCACTTTGCTTTGCATTTGGTTATGGTAGATCCACAATCTTATATCATGTTGTTATTTAGTGAATGCTTGTTAGACATAATTTTTCACTTTTTTCCACTTTTACACTTCCTCTAACTTTCTAAACAAAACTAGAGAGTTTTCATTTAAATTTACACTGCATTTTTCATCACGAATTTTATCCACGCTTATCCACACCATTTTTTCATATCAACGGCACTGGAGTTACATTAATAAATGAACATTCACAAAACGGCACGCATCAACGACAAACTACCAACCAAAATCCCCTACAAACCAAAGCAACGAACGAGCAACGAACGAGCAACGAACGAGCAACGAACGAGCAACGAACGAGCAACGAACGAGCAACGAACGAGCAATGAACGAGCAATGAACGAGCAATGAACGAGCAATGAACGAGCAATGAACGAGCAATGAACGAGCAATGAACGAGCAATGAACGAGCAATGAACGAGCAATGAACGAGCAATGAACGAGCAATGAACGAGCAATGAACGAGCAATGAACGAGCAATGAACGAGCAATGAACGAGCAATGAACGAGCAATGAACGAGCAATGAACGAGCAATGAACGAGCAATGAACGAGCAATGAACGA